AATAAAAGAAATTAATAAAAAAGTTCCTCGATGGTCATACAAATTAATCAACGATTTTGAACAACAGGAGGGGGAAACCGAAGAAACTGTGGTAGAGGATCATCAGATTCGTTCAAGAAAATCCAAACGTGTAGTGATTTTTACTGATAACCAACAAAATACTGATGCTTATACTAATACCAAAGAAACTAATAATACTGATCAAACAGGCGAAGTTGCTTTGATACGTTATTCCCAACAATCGGATTTTCGTCGAGACATAATCAAAGGCTCCATGCGCGCTCAAAGACGTAAAACAGTTACTTGGAAACTCTTTGAAGCAAATGCACATTCCCCTCTTTTTTTGGACCGAATAGACAAATTTTTTTTTTTTTTTTTTGATATTTCTGAACGGATGAAAAAAATTTTTAGAAATTGGATGTGGCAAAACACAGAATTCACAATTTCGAATTATACAGAGAAAAAGACAAAAGAAAACGCGAAAAAAAAAGAGGAGGACAAAAAAGAAGAAGACAAAAGAAAGGAGAAAGTGCGTATACAAATAGCGGAAGCCTGGGATAGTATTTTACTTGCTCAAGTAATGAGAGGTTTTTTATTAGTAACCCAATCAATTCTTAGAAAATATATTATAGTACCTTCATTGATAATAGCTAAAAATATCGTCCGTATACTATTATTTCAATTTCCGGAATGGTATGAGGACTTAAAGGATTGGAATAGAGAAATGCATGTTAAATGTACCTATAACGGCGTTCAATTATCAGAAAAAGAATTTCCAAAAAACTGGTTAACAGACGGCATTCAGATCAAGATCCTATTTCCTTTTAGTCTTAAACCTTGGCACAGATCTAAGTTACGAGCCCCTTATAACGATCCAATGAAAAAGCAAGGTCAAAAAAATGATTTTTGTTTTTTAACAATTTTTGGAATGGAAGCTGAACTACCTTTTGGTTCTCCCAGAAAAAAACTTTCATTTTTTGAACCGATTTTAAAAGAACTCAAAAAAAAAATTAAAAAATTGCAAAAGAAATGTTTTCTAATTCTAGGAATTTTTAAAGAACAAACAAAATTGTTTGTAAATGTCTCAAAAAAACCAAAAAAATGGATCATTAAAAACATTCTGTTTATAAAAGAAATAATAAAAGAACTCTCAAAAATAAACCCAATTATATTATTTGGATTGAGAGAAATAGAAGTATATGAATTGAGTGAAATTAAAAAAGATTCAATAATCAGTAATCGGATGATTCAGGAATCGTCCATTCAAATTAGATCTCAGGATTGGACAAATTATTCATTAACAGAAAAAAAAATGCAAGATCTGACTGATAGAATAAACACAATCATAAATCAAATAGAAAAAATTACAAAAGACAAGAAAAAGGGATTTATAACTTCAGATAGAAGTTTGAGTTCTAACAAAATAAGTTATGATGATAAAAGATTGGAATCACAAAAAAATATTTGGCAGATATTAAAAAGAAGAACTGCTCGATTAATCCGTAAATCCCATTATTTTATAATATTTTTCATTGAAAAGATATACATAGATATCTTTCTATCTATGATTAATATTCCTAGTATCAATACACAGCTTTTTCTTGAATCAACAAAAAAAATTATTAATAAAAACATTAACAGTAATGAAGCAAATCAAGAAAGAATTAATAAAACAAATCAAAGTTTAATTAAATTTATTTCGATTATAAAAGAGTCACTTTCTAATACTAATATTAGTCTTAGTCAAAAAAATTCAAAGACTTTTTTTGACTTATCTTACTTTTCACAAGCATATGTATTTTACAAATTATCACAAACCCAACTTATTAAGTTAGAGAAATTGAAATCCGTATTTCAATATAATGGAACCCCCCTTTTTCTTAAGAATGAAATAAAGGATTTTTTTGTTGTAAGACAAGAACTATTTCATTCCGAATTAAGACCTAAGAATCTTCGCAATTCTGGAATGAATCAATGGACAAATTGGTTAAGGAGTCATTATCAATATCAATGTGATGTATCTCAAATTAAATGGTCTAGAGTAGTACCACAAAAATGGCGAAATATATTGAACTGTATAGCTCAAAATAAAGATTTATATAAATATTTGTGTGATTTATATGAAAAAGATGAAAAAGATGAATTAATTCACTACGAAAAAAAAACAAAAATTGAAACGGATTTATTATTGAATCAAAAGGATAATTTTAAAAAACAATATAGATATGATCTTTTAGCATATAAATCTATAAATTCTGAAACTAAGAAGTACTCTTCAATTTATGGATCACCATTACAAGTAAAAACTAACCAAGATATTTTTTATAATTACAACACACATAAACAAAAATCATTTAATATGGTAGAAGATGATATTCGAGATATGGATAAAAATACGGATAGAAAATTTTTTGATTGGAGAATTCTCGATTTTTGTCTTAAAACGAAGGTCGATATTGAGGCCTGGATCAATATTGATACTGACACTAACAGTAATAAATATACTAAGACTAGGACTAGGGTTAATAAGTATCAAATAATTGATAAAATCAATAATAACGGTCTTTTTTATCTCACACTTCAGCAAGACCAAAAAATCAACCTATCCAATCAAAAACCCCTTTTGGATTGGATGGGAATGAATGAAGAAATACTAAGTCGTCCCATATCAAATCTGGAACTTTGGTTCTTGCCAGAATTTGTGAGACTTTATAATACGTATAAAATGAAACCGTGGGTTATACCAATTAAATTACTACTTTTTCATTCTAATATAAAAAAAAATGCTAGTGAAAACAAAAGCATCACTGGAAATAAAAAAAGAGATCCTTTTATATCAATATCGTCGAATGAAAAAAAATCTCTTGAATTAGAAAACCGAAATCAAGGAGAAAAAGAATCCACGGGCCAAGCAGATCTTAAATCAGCTCTTTCAAACCAAGAAAAAGATGTTGAAGAAGATTATACGGGATCGGACATGAAAAAACATAGAAATAAAAAGCAATACAAGATCAATACAAAAGCGGAGTTTGATTTCTTCCTAAAAAGGTATTTGTATTTTCAATTGAGATGGGATGATTCTTTAAATAAAAAAATAATCAATAACATCAACGTATATTGTCTCCTGCTTAGACTGATAAATCCAAGAGAAATTACTATATCCTCTATTCAAAGGGGCGAAATGAGTCTGGATATTTTGACGATTCAGAAAGATGTAACTCTTACAGAATTTATTAAAAGGGGATTTTTGATTATTGAACCAATTCGTCTAGCTATAAAAAATGATGGAAAATTTATTATGTATCAAACCCTCAGTATTTCATTAGTTCATAAAAGTAAACATCAAATAAATCAAAGATACCGAGAAAAAAAACATGTTGATAAGAATTCTGATGAAGTCATTACAAAACATCAAAAGATGACTGGAAATAGATATAAAAAAAATTATGATTTGTTTGTTCCTGAAAATATTTTATCGCCTAGACGTCGTAGAGAATTGCGAATTCTAATTTGTTTAAATTCTAAGAATAGACATAGAAAGGCATCTTTTTGTAATGGGAATGAGGTAAACAGTCAAGTTGTGGATAAAAGCAAAAAATATAAAAAAAAACTTATAAAATTAAAGCTATTTCTTTGGCCCAATTATCGATTAGAAGATTTAGCTTGTATGAATCGTTATTGGTTTAATACCAATAATGGCAGTTGTTTCAGTATGGTAAGGATACATATGTATCCGCGATTGAAAATTCATTAATAGTACATTTTTCCTATATTTCCCATACCATATCTGGTCTATGACGACAAAGAGATGCACGCATACATTGTCTTACATTCCATTCTGATACATGATACTAATTCAATGACATATCAATTAGATCTAGAATGAACAAAATTTTCTTATTTTAGGTCTAAACTTTTATCTTTTGTGAGTGAAGAAACCAACCATACTTTTGTATCCCCTTTCAAATCCAATTTTAAAATGAAAATAGGATTGAGTAAGTTTTATTAAATTAAAAAAATTAGAAATGAATAACGAAATACAAATTTTTGTATATACCAAATAAAAATTAGGGGCATTATTATTACTGATCAATAAAGATATCTATCAATAAAAAATATCTTAAAATAAAAAGAGGGGGGGAGAGAAGATTTCAGTTTATGGTAAAAAATTCATTCATCTCAGTTATTTCACAAGAAGAAAAAGACGAAAACAGAGGATCTGTTGAATTTCAAATAGTTAGTTTCACCAATAGGATACGAAGACTTACTTCACATTTACAATTACACAAAAAAGACTATTTATCTCAGAGAGGTTTACGTAAAATTCTGGGAAAACGCCAACGATTACTGTCTTATTTGTCAAAGAAAAATAGAATATGTTATAAAGAATTAATTAATCGGTTGGATATTCGGGAGTCAAAAACTCGTTAATTTGATTTTTATAAAGGCATTTTGAATTATTTGATTTATTAGATCTTGAATTTTAATGAACTTTTTTTCGTTTTCAGCAATTCATGAAAGAATGAATCGAGGAAAAACCTATGAATATACCGGCTACAAGAAAAGACCTCATGATAGTCAATATGGGCCCCCACCACCCATCAATGCATGGTGTTCTTCGACTCATCATTACTCTAGATGGTGAAGATGTTATTGACTGTGAACCAATATTGGGTTATTTACACCGAGGAATGGAAAAAATTGCGGAAAATCGAACAATTATACAATATTTGCCTTATGTAACACGGTGGGATTATTTAGCTACTATGTTCACAGAAGCAATAACTGTAAACGGACCGGAACAGTTGGGAAATATTCAAGTACCTAAAAGAGCCAGCTATATCAGAATAATTATGTTGGAGTTGAGTCGTATAGCTTCTCATCTGTTATGGCTCGGTCCTTTTATGGCGGATATTGGTGCACAAACTCCCTTTTTCTATATTTTCAGAGAAAGAGAATTAGTATATGATCTATTCGAAGCTGCCACCGGTATGAGAATGATGCATAATTATTTTCGTATCGGAGGAGTAGCGGCCGATCTACCTCATGGCTGGATAGATAAATGTTTGGATTTCTGCGATTATTTTTTAACAAGAGTTGCTGAATATCAAAAACTTATTACACGAAATCCTATTTTTTTAGAACGAGTCGAGGGAGTAGGCATTATTGGTAGAGAGGAAGTAATAAATTGGGGTTTATCGGGACCAATGCTGCGAGCTTCCGGAATACAATGGGATCTTCGTAAAGTTGATCATTATGAATGTTACGACGAATTTGATTGGGAAGTACAGTGGCAAAAAGAAGGAGATTCATTGGCTCGTTATCTAGTCCGAATTGGTGAAATGATAGAATCCGTAAAAATTATTCAACAGGCCCTGGAAGGAATTCCAGGGGGACCCTATGAGAATTTAGAAATACGATACTTTGATAGAGAAAGGAATCCGGAATGGAATGATTTTGAATATCGATTTATTAGTAAAAAGCCGTCTCCTACATTTGAATTGCCGAAACAAGAACTTTATGTGAGAGTAGAAGCCCCAAAGGGAGAATTGGGAATTTTTCTCATAGGGGATCAGAGTGGTTTTCCTTGGAGATGGAAAATCCGCCCGCCGGGTTTTATCAATTTGCAAATTCTTCCGCGGTTAGTTAAAAGAATGAAATTGGCTGATATTATGACGATACTAGGTAGTATAGATATCATTATGGGAGAAGTTGATCGTTGAAATGATAATTGATACACCGGAAGTACAAGATATCGATTCTTTTTCTAGATTCGAATTTTTTAAAGAGGTTTATGGAATTCTATGGGTTCTTGTTCCTATTTTGACTCTTGTAGTGGGAATCACAATAGGCGTACTGGTAATTGTATGGTTAGAAAGAGAAATATCGGCAGGGATACAACAACGTATTGGACCTGAATACGCCGGCCCTTTGGGAGTTCTTCAAGCTCTAGCAGATGGGACAAAACTACTTTTCAAAGAAAATCTTTTTCCATCTAGGGGGGATACTCGTTTATTCAGTATCGGGCCATCTATAGCAGTCATATCAATTTTAGTAAGTTATTCAGTAGTTCCTTTTGGATATCACCTTGTTTTAGCGGATCTCAATATCGGTGTTTTTTTATGGATTGCCATTTCCAGTATTGCTCCAATTGGACTTCTTATGTCGGGATACGGGTCAAATAATAAATATTCCTTTTTAGGCGGTCTACGAGCTGCTGCTCAATCGATTAGTTATGAAATACCATTAACTTTATGTGTGTTATCAATATCTCTACGTGCGATTCGTTGATACATAGACAGAAACTTTTCTCTATTCCTTCCTTTCAAGGAAAGGGTTGGAATGGATTGAGTAGATATCTTAATTTTTTTTTTATTCATTATTCGGGTTGATGAACTAAATCAAATAGTTATATGAGTGAAAGAAAACAGCTTATATATAAGAAAGAAAACAGCTTATATATAAATTCGCAGTAAAAAGATTGATTCTCATTTTCTATGTATAAGAGTTAGAGAGTTAAGCGGAAATAAACATAAACAGAAGAGACCGTTTCCCCCAAGATTGGTTGATTAGTCATCCTGACTTGAAGCGGGTTCAAAAGATCAACCGTATTGAGTTTTCACTATCATTTTTATGTATTAGCATAACGGGGGATTGAGCAAAAACGAGTGGATGGTTAGAAACACGAACATATGTAAAGGATTAGTAATGGAGATTATGTAAATTCTCCAAAAGGACATTTTTACATAATATACAAACAAAGAATACTAATTGGGGCTTTAAGTTGGTAGAAATGATCAGGCAGTACTCCCCATGACACGATTCCAATCCAGAGTATACTCCTATCCACCGATTTAATAAATAACTATTCGAAACGAAATAATCCTTTAACTTTATTTTGAAAGCCCTCTTTTTCTCAGAAATAGAAAGAAGAATAGGAACGAAAAAAAAAAAAAGATATACTTTATTTATTCTTTGTTACTTTTATTCTTTCCCATATACATATTAATAGATATATAATTTGTGTCATAATTAATTAATTAATATCGAATTTTTTTTTTCGTACGTGAAACCAACGGGTTATTGATATTTTTACAAGAAGTATTTTATTGAACAGTTAAGTTATTACTGAACAAAGAAGAATTGAAATTTTTATTGAAATTATTAAATTAAAGAAAGGATGAGATCAATTCAGAAGTACTTTTTTTATTTAATTTTGAATTAAAATAATTATAACAGACAGAATTCAATTGGTCTAATTTGGGACCGGCCGATAGTTATCCATCCTACAAACATATCAAGATTCAAAAAAGAATACTGACGCGGTCCCTATATTTATTTCTGGCCTTCAAGGAGCCGTATGAGGTGAAAATCTCATGTACGGTTCTGTAATAGCGATGGTAACAGTGATGGTATCACCGACTATAATTATCTAACAGTTCAAGTACAATTGATATTGTTGAGGCGCAATCAAAATATGGTTTTTGGGGATGGAATTTGTGGCGTCAGCCTATAGGGTTTATCATTTTTATTATTTCTTCCCTAGCAGAATGTGAGAGATTACCTTTTGATTTACCAGAAGCAGAAGAAGAGTTAGTAGCAGGTTATCAAACCGAATACTCGGGTATAAAATTTGGGTTATTTTATGTTGCTTCCTATCTAAACCTATTGGTTTCTTCATTATTTGTAACAGTTCTTTACTTGGGAGGTTGGAATATATCTATTCCGGACATATATGTTTCTGAGCTTTTTGAAATAAATAAAACATGTGGAGTTTTTGGAGCGATAATTGGTATCTTTATTACATTAGCTAAAACTTATTTGTTCTTGTTCATTCCTATCACAACAAGATGGACTTTACCGAGGCTAAGAATGGACCAACTATTGAATCTTGGATGGAAATTTCTTTTACCTATTTCTCTCGGTAATCTATTATTAACAACTTCTTTCCAACTCTTTTCACTGTAAAGTAACATTCTATATTCCCAACGTGTCTCAAACAAGAGAAATAAACAAACATAAAACTATTCATATATATATTAACGATATGTTCTCTATGGTAACTGGGTTCATGAATTATGGTCAACAAACAGTACGAGCTGCAAGGTACATTGGTCAAAGTTTCATGATTACTTTATCCCACGCAAATCGTTTACCCGTAACTATTCAATATCCTTATGAAAAATCAATCACCGCGGAGCGTTTCCGCGGTCGAATCCATTTTGAATTTGATAAATGTATTGCTTGTGAAGTATGCGTTCGTGTATGTCCTATAGATCTACCCGTTGTTGATTGGAAATTGGAAACTGATATTCGCAAGAAACGGCTGCTTAATTACAGTATTGATTTCGGAGTCTGTATATTTTGTGGTAATTGCGTTGAGTATTGTCCAACGAATTGTTTATCAATGACTGAAGAATATGAACTTTCTACTTATGATCGTCACGAATTGAATTATAATCAAATTGCTTTGGGTCGTTTACCAATGTCAGTAATTGACGATTATACAATTCGAACAATTTTGAATTCGCCTCAAATAAATAAGTAAATCTCTTATTAAATAAGTAAATCTCTTATTAACGAATAATTTAGAATTACTTTACTAATAACTAATATAGAAGGAATTTAGGTTTCTTTCGTGTTGTTTGGTCAATAACTACAAATACCAACTATTGATTGGTTGGTAAGAAACGCGTCTTAATTTGGATTGAAAATCCATTAATTAATATATCCATAATTTTTTTTTAATATATCGTTTAGAATTAGAACGACTCTTTCAGATAAAGAATAAAATTAGTCCAATAATAGTACTCACATTTATTCATATCCCTTAGTATTTATTTACTTAGGATTAAATTAGGAATTGCTCAAAAATCATAAAAAAAAAAATTTTTCTGGTCGGGTCTCAATAAGGTCATGAAAAACATTTCTATTTATTTATCTCTTATTTTACATATAATGGATTTGCCCGGACCAATACATGATTTTCTTTTAGTCTTTTTGGGATCGGTTCTTATACTAGGAGGTATGGGGGTGGTATTATTTACCAACCCCATTTATTCTGCCTTTTCATTGGGACTGGTTCTTGTTTGTATATCCTTATTCTATATTCTATTAAACTCTTATTTTGTAGCTGCTGCACAACTCCTTATTTACGTGGGAGCTATAAATGTTTTAATCGTATTTGCTGTGATGTTCATGAATGGTTCAGAATATTACAAAGATTTGAATCTTTGGACCATTGGGGATGTGGTTACTTTGCCAGTTTGTACAAGTATTTTTGTTTTACTCATGATTATTATTACGGATACGTCATGGTACGGAATTATTTGGACTACAAGATCAAACCAGATTATAGAGCAAGATTTGATAAGTAATAGTCAACAAATTGGAATTCATTTATCAACAGATTTTTTTCTTCCATTTGAATTCGTTTCGATAATTCTTTTAGCCGCTTTGATAGGTGCAATTGCCGTGGCGCGACAGTAAAAAATTTATAGAATTAGCAATGCACATTAAACTCTGTTTTATTACATTACATTTATTTCCCTTTAATTCTTTAATTAAAGATTGTTTATGTCTAAAATAGAAAAAGATTGTTTATGTCTAAAATAGAAATTATTCAATCTATTCTATTAACAATAGAAAATCTGCCTTTGTTCCGTACTTTTTTTTATTCTAGTCAATTGAATCTGTTTAATTGTTGTTCAGTTCATATTGAAATGAATCGAAATTGATAAGGAGTTGGTCAATGATGCTCGAACATGTACTTGTTTTGAGTGCCTACTTATTTTCTATCGGTATCTATGGATTGATCACGAGCCGGAATATGGTTAGAGCCCTTATGTGTCTTGAACTTATACTGAATGCGGTTAATATGAATTTCGTAACATTTTCTGATTTTTTTGATAGTCGCCAATTAAAAGGAAATATTTTCTCAATTTTTGTTATAGCTATTGCAGCCGCTGAAGCAGCTATTGGCCCGGCTATTGTTTCATCAATTTATCGTAACAGAAAATCAACTCGTATCAATCAATCGAATTTGTTGAATAAGTAGTATTAATCATATAAATTCTAATATTCATAAATTAGAATTACCATGACCATACATTACGTAATAATACATGTTTTCAAAAATGTAAGAAATTAAAGTATCTTGGCTCTATCGCATGAGTCAATCCAGAAGTAGATTGATTAGAAAAATTATGATAAATTATTGATTCATCTGGTGTCTAAATATATGATTCATTTACAAGTTTACTAGATCGAAACTTTCTGACATTCAAAAATTTATAGATCCAAATGTCACATTCAGTAAAGATTTATGATACGTGTATAGGGTGTACTCAATGCGTGCGCGCCTGCCCAACGGATGTATTAGAAATGATACCTTGGGACGGGTGTAAAGCTAAGCAAATTGCTTCTGCTCCAAGAACAGAGGACTGTGTCGGTTGTAAGAGATGTGAATCCGCCTGTCCGACAGATTTCTTGAGTGTTCGAGTTTATTTATGGCATGAAACAACTCGAAGTATGGGTCTGGCTTATTAATACGTTCCAGAAAACCCTACTTGAATACATTTGATTTTTTTACCTTTACCGACAAAAACCCGCGCTCAAAAACTATTTATTTTGAGCACGGGTTTTTCTGGTCCACGTTTATCTTGTTTTTACCATGAATAATTTTCCTTGGTTAACGCTAGTTGTAGTTTTGCCAATATTCGCGGGTTCCTTAATTTTCTTTCTCCCTCATAGAGGAAATAAGATAATCCGATGGTATACCGTAGGTATATGCATAATAGAACTCCTTCTAACAACCTATGCATTCGGTTATCGTTTCCAATTGGATGATCCATTAATGCAACTGACAGAGGATTATAAATGGATCGATTTTTTTGATTTTTACTGGAGATTGGGAATAGATGGAATTTCTATAGGACCCATTTTACTGACAGGATTTATCACAACTTTAGCTACTTTAGCGGCTCGGCCGATTACTCGAGATTCCCGACTATTCCATTTTCTGATGTTAGCAATGTATAGCGGTCAAATAGGACCATTTTCTTCTCGAGACCTTTTACTTTTTTTCATCATGTGGGAGTTAGAATTAATTCCAGTTTATCTACTTCTATCCATGTGGGGGGGAAAGAAACGTTTGTATTCAGCTACAAAATTTATTTTGTACACTGCAGGAAGTTCCGTTTTTTTATTAATGGGAGTTTTGGGTATTGGTTTATATGGTTCCAATGAACCAACATTAAATTTTGAAACATCAGCTAATCAATCGTATCCTGTAGCACTGGAAATAATATTCTATATTGGATTTCTTATTGCTTTTGCTGTCAAATCACCGATCATACCCTTACATACATGGTTACCAGACACCCATGGAGAGGCACATTACAGTACTTGTATGCTTTTAGCCGGAATCTTATTAAAAATGGGAGCGTATGGATTGGTTCGGATCAATATGGAATTATTACCCCACGCCCATTCTATATTCTCTCCCTGGTTGATTATAGTAGGCACAATTCAAATAATCTATGCAGCTTCAACATCTCCCGGTCAGCGTAATTTAAAAAAAAGAATAGCCTACTCTTCTGTATCTCATATGGGTTTCATAATTATAGGAATTGGTTCTATAAGCGATACAGGACTCAACGGAGCCATTTTACAAATAATCTCTCACGGATTTATTGGCGCTGCGCTTTTTTTCTTGGCCGGAACGAGTTATGATAGAATACGTCTTGTTTATCTCGACGAAATGGGCGGAATGGCTATCGCAATTCCAAAAATATTCACGACTTTCAGTATCTTATCAATGGCTTCTCTTGCATTACCGGGCATGAGCGGTTTTGTTGCCGAATTGTTAGTTTTTTTTGGAATACTTACTAGTCAAAAATATCTTTTAATGACAAAAATATTAATTACTTTTGTAATGGCAATTGGAATGATATTAACTCCTATTTATTCATTATCTATGTTACGCCAGATGTTCTATGGATACAAGCTTTTTAATGCCCCAAACTCTTATTTTTTTGATTCTGGACCGCGAGAATTATTTGTTTCGATCTCTATCCTTTTACCTGTAATAGGTATTGGTGTTTATCCCGATTTCGTTTTATCATTATCAGTTGACAAGGTCGAAGCTATTATATCCAATTATTTTTTTCGATAGTTTTTGTGAGTAAACCAAAAAATGAAACTGAAATCCCATGATTTTAAAAATGGTTGATTGTACAATAAAAAAATGAGTCTTTTATATTCTTTTAAGTAAAATAAATAAATTGGAATTCTATTATAACTAGATATCTTTTGAATTTGTGAGAACCATTTGAATCAAGTAATGGAAATGATTCAAATGGTTCTTGATTGTTTACATGAAGTTTTCGTATATATACCTGTATGCCGTCCTATGTTTATATTCGTCAAGTCTTTTATTCAATTAGATGTTAATGTAAATGAACCATAACTATGCAACCCTATTCCTAATAGATTAACCCCAAAATAGCATATCCAAATTATAAGAAAGCCCATTGAGGCCACAATTGCAGAATTTACACTTTCAAAAATTTTATTTGTTCTAATATGTAAATAAATAGCGAATATGGTCCAAGTAATAAATGCCCAAGTCTCCTTTGGATCCCAATTCCAATATGATCCCCATGCTTCATTAGCCCATACTGCTCCCGAAAGAATACCTACGGTTAAAAGGATAAACCCTAGACTAATAATACGATAACTCCAACGATCCAATTGTTGAATCAATTGATACCTGTAATAATTTTGAGACGAAATAAAAGAAGTGTTTCGTAAGACATTGTTTCTTTCGTTCACGTATTGAATCTCACTAAAGTAAACTGACTCATTTTCTAAATTATTGCTTTTACTAAAAATCCTTATGAATTTTCGAAATGTAATGACTAGAAGAGCTAGTGATAATAATGATCCACACAAAAGAGCTGCATAGCTCAATACCATCATACTTACGTGCATCATTAACCAATGGGATTGGAGAGCGGGTACTAATATCGCGGATTGATGCATTTCAGTTAAAAGACCCGAAGTAGCAAAACCTTGAGTAAAAATAGCACTTGGCGCGGTTATTGCGCTTAAATGGTTTTTATGTTTTTTAAAATACGGAATAATATGAATAATGGAAAAACTCCACGAAAGAAAAATTAATGATTCATATAAATCACTTAATGGTAAATGCCTCAAATACATCCAACGAGTAACTAATAATCCTGTTATGCAGAAAAAAGTAGCTATCATCCCCTTTTCTGACGAATCATCTAGTCCTACTATTTCATCGACTAATAAAATTATCAAATGAATTGTAATTACAATTGAAACGATCGAAAAGGATATATGAGTTAATATATGCTCTAAAGTTGAAAATATCATAAAAATTATTAAATTAATAAGGGCGTCCCTCAATTATAGGAATTGAAATCGGGAATTGAATTCATTATAGGACTTACTCTTTTAGAAGATGCCATGCCGCCACTCGGACTCGAACCGAGATGCTCTAGCACTGCTTCCTAAGAGCAGCGTGTCTACCGATTTCACCATAGCGGCTTATTCGAAATCATAATAACCTATTTTTATTCAATCGTCGAGCTTGAAGGAGTTAATTCAATCCAATATTTTTTTTTAGGAAAACATTCAAATTGATGAATAAAAACTTGTTTAAAAATTAGGGATTAAAACGTTTTCGTTAACGTTAATAATATTGATTTTTCTTATTATTATCTTTTTATTTAGTTATTTAGTATTTTAGGATGTCAATTTTATTTAACTGAACTAACAATGTATTTTTTCGTAGGCTATTACTTTATGCTCTCCTAAAACTAAAATGGAACAGTTGTAACTAGATAATTTTTACTTCAATCCCTGGATATAAGTAAAAAAAATGTTCTGCCTCGTTTGCATTTTTTAATGATTAATTTCTTTTATCATTTATTTTATTAATCTAAAATAAAAAATTCATTTTATCGATTAATAAAAAAATAGAATTTTTATATAACACAATTTCAGCGATACACTCAAAAGATTTATGTAAATATTTGCATAGTTAGGTTGCGTTAGGATTTTTTGTTGTGTAGAGAATTTGCGTTAAGATTTAGCAAACCCATTAAGTTAGGTATTTGGGATGGTCGTATCAATCATATAAAAAAATTTCGTATAGAAATTGTCCCGTACTTCAAAATATTTTCTAAAATTTTTAATTAATATATATACATTATATCTTGATCGATCTTCCAATCGAAACATAGGATCTAAAATAGATCACTCAAAATTGGCGCATTCGTCATATAACTACCTAAAAATGGAAACGGGGCTTTTATTAATTTAATTGGGTTTAAGGAATTTATATAGTGATAATAATTTCTAAAACCCAAAATAATGGTTTAAAAGATTATAAAAAACATTTTAAACTTAATCAATTAGTTTCAACGACCTCTTCTTTATAATATAAAATCAAAAATATAACTAAAAAAAAAATTCTTTTTATTATTGAGTAAGGGCGATGGGGAAAGTGATAATCCCCATCCGGAAAATGATAAAACATACTAAAATGAAAGGCGAAACCTTGCGCTTGCGTTTACCCTTTTTTCAAACAAAAAAGTACCATTCATTTTTAGAATTCAGTAGACAACAGAATTCTTATCTATATCAGAAACGAAAGAAAAATTTGGCTTCAAATTAAAGTAAAACAAATTCAATTTTATATTCGTTTTAAATTAAAACATTATGAAACTAATTCTTTTTTATTTATTTTATTTTTTTATTTATTTTATTTTATTTTTTTTTTTATTTTTAATGTATATTGTTTATATTGTAATTTATCTTATTTATATTGTAATTTATCTTATTTATATTGTAATTTATCTTATATATTAATATTTATTCTTTTACTATACTATTATGATGTTAATATTAATTATAATTGATAAATATTATTTATCATTTTTATAACTTATAAATCTTATAAATAAACTATAAACAAAATTATATTACTTTATTAGTTATTAGAACGATTCAGATTATTTATTTGTTACACAAAAAAAACTTTTAGAACTCCCGGTAGAAAGAGATTTCGCTAACGAAAAAGCTTTCAATGCTGCCCTATATCCCTTCCTTTTCCAAATATTTTTACGAATACGTTTTTTTGAAATAGAGGTGCGCTTTTTTGGAACTGCCATTAAAAAGTTATAATAGGTTTTTCGGTTGGATGTGAAAGACATCTATTGTTCAAAATCAATTGTTCTTTACTACTCTCTATCTATTTTTTCTCTAAATTAGACTCCAAAAAAAAGGGGGGGTTAAAAATCACATAAAATATTAATAAGAACGATAAGGTACACTATGCCAAATAGATTGAAGTTGATAAAATAATAAAAAAAAAATAATAAAAAAAAAAAAAGAAAGATTGTCCGTTTCGTTTTCTTTCTATTTTCGTCGTGTTACATTTATACATGTAATAAAAAAATCTAAAAGTTTAATAACCCTTCTCCCGCTTCATTTAAAAAAAAAACTTTAATAATTTTTTCTATTATATTAATTAATTTAATATTAATTTAATTGTTCAAGCTCGAAGAAAGAGTCCACAAAATTTTAATTATCAAATGAGACTAGTAGTTAATCTGTTAAAGGATACAAAATACATAATTTAAAGGCATTTTATTTTCCCCCCTTTTTTTTCCGTAAAATTAAAGTGTTGGATATCATAGCATTTCCTACAAATAGCTTTTATTGTAATGGAAGACAAACAATTAGTTACAAAACAAATTGGTTAATGATTCTAAATAACCGAATTACAATAAAGAGTTTTAGTTATGGGCTTTATGATTCATATCAAATACTGTTTTTGGTATAATTATTTATCCTTGTTCTATAGATATAAAAAAATTATTGTAATACGTAATAATTAAAATGAAAATTCGAATTTTCATTTTTTATCTTCATAAAATTTTATTTAAAAATTTGAATTTAATATTAACAATTCAGTATTAATAAAATTAAATACGTATTTATTTTTCACTAGTGACTTATTTATATCATTTGACCAATTATAACCTCTTGATTTTCAATATTTGAAGTAGTTTGGAAAGATTCAGAATAATTAAGGCTAGAAAATTCTATTTAAGTTTTATTTTATATATCTTAATTTTTTTTTATTAACCGACCCCTTTCAAAAGAAAAGAAATAAGAACCGGTGACTCAGAAACAATTAATTAAGATAATTTTTTTTTTTTTTTTTTTTTTTATGGAATATACATATCAATATTCATGGATTATACCTTTCATTCCACTTCCAGTTCCTATCTTAATTGGAACAGGACTTCTACTTTTTCCAACGGCAACAAAAAATCTTCGCCGTATGTGGGCTTTTCCTAGTGTTTTATTATTAAGTATAGTTATGGTTTTTTCAGCCCTTTTTTCTATTCAGCAAATAAATAATAATTCTGTCTATCAATATGTATGGTCTTGGACCATCAATAATGATTTTTCTTTAGAATTTGGCTGCTTGGTTGATCCACTTACTTCTATTATGTCGATATTAATCACTACTGTTGGAATTATGGTTCTTATTTATAGTGACAATTATATGTCTCATGATCAGGGATATTTGAGATTTTTTGCTTATATGAGTTTTTCCAATACTTCAATGTTGGGATTAGTTACTAGTTCGAATTTGATACAAATTTATATTTTTTGGGAATTAGTTGGAGTGTGTTCTTATCTATTAATAGGTTTTTGGTTCACACGACCCAGTGCCGCGAATGCTTGTCAAAAAGCGTTTGTAACTAATCGTGTCGGGGATTTTGGTTTATTATTAGGAATTTTGGGTTTTTATTGGATAACAGGTAGTTTCGAATTTCGGGATTTGTTTGAAATATTCAATAACTTGGTTTCTAATAATGAAGTTAATTTTTTATTTGTTACTTTATGCGCCTCTCTATTATTTGCCGGCGCTGTTGCTAAATCCGCCCAATTTCCACTTCATGTATGGTTACCTGATGCCATGGAAGGGCCTACCCCCATTTCGGCTCTTATACATGCCGCTACTATGGTAGCAGCAGGAATTTTTCTTGTAGCTCGGCTTCTTCCTCTTTTCATAGTTATACCTTACATTCTAAATCTAATAGCTTTGATAGGTATAATAACATTATTTTTAGGAGCCACTTTAGCTCTTGCTCAAAAAGATATTAAGAAAAGCTTAGCTTATTCTACAATGTCTCAATTGGGTTATATGATGTTAGCTCTAGGTATGGGGTCTTATCGAGCTGCTTTATTTCATTTGATTACTCATGCTTATTCGAAGGCATTGTTGTTCTTAGGATCTGGATCAATTATTCATGCGATGGAAGCTATTGTTGGATATTCTCCAGATAAAAGTCAGAATATGGTTCTTATGGGCGGTTTAAGAAAACATGTACCAATTACAAAAACTGCTTTTTTATTGGGTACACTTTCTCTTTCTGGTATTCCACCC